TTAAAAATAAGCTAAATTAAGCTTTTGGGCTCATACCTCAAATATAAAGAACTCTCTTTTTTTTAAAAAATAAAGTGCCTGATTAAAGGATTATTCTGATAGGATAAATTAAGTAGTTTTTCTACCTTTATTACATTTTATAGAATCAAACTATATCTAATAATATCAAAAATTATTGTGCATCATACACTAAAATATAATTTTAATAAAAATAAAGAAATTATATTTCTTATAATAAATATATTTTAAATTTTTTTTTTTAATAATTCAAATAAAATATTTTTCTTATTTATTTTATTTTTTAGAACTTTTATTGCTATCTCATCTAATTCATGATTTGGATGTTGAATTGGTATAGAAATTAATCTCTTAAGATTTATCCCCCTAATTTCTAACTCTAATAATTTATTAACTTCAGAAGCTTCTTTAAAATATTTTCTTACACAAGCTTTAGCTTCTATTAACTTCCTATTTATTATTTTATTTAAATTAATTTTAATTAAAAATTTTGAATTAAATAATTTTATCTCAATTATTATTAACTCCTCATTAATAATAAAAATAGGTTCTGCCCCTTTTCATTTTTGATTCCCCAATATTATTGAAGGTCTTTCTTGATTTAATAATTTTATTTTAATAACATGACAAAAAATTACCCCCATAATTTTACTATCATATTATTTTAATAAATATTTTTTATATTTTACAATTATTTTAAATATCAGAATTGGGGCTATTGGAGGATTAAATCAAACTTCTTTACGAAAATTAATAGCTTTTTCTTCAATTAATAATTTAGGGTGAATAATTTTTTCCATCATAATTAGAGAAAATTTATGATTATTTTATTTTTTTATATATTCTTTTTTAATTAGAATTATATGTTTTTTATTTTACCTTAGAAATACATTTTTTATTAATCAATTATTTATTAATAACATTAATTTTTCAATTAAAATAAATTTATTAATTAATTTTCTTTCATTAGGGGGATTACCTCCTTTTATTGGATTTATTCCTAAATGAATTATTATTAACTTTTTAATAAATAATAAATTATATTTATTAACTTTTATTTTTATTTTAATAAGATTAATTATTATTTTTTTTTATATCCGAATTATTTATTCCTGCTTTATATTTAATTATTTAAAATTAAAATGATTTAAAATTTTTATTAAAAATAATTTCATATTTTACATTAATTTTTTTTCCTTTACTTCAATTTCAGGAATAATTATTAGAACTTTTTTATACTTATAAGAATAAGACTTTAAGTTAAAACTAAACTAGTAATCTTCAAAATTATTTATAAAGATATATTATACTCTTTAAGCCTTAATATTAGTATAATATACCTTAAAATTTGCAATTTCATATCATTTTTGACTATAAGACTTTATATTTATTTAATAAAAGAGAAGTATTTCTCGTTAATAAATTTACAATTTATCGCTTATCCTCAGCCATTTTATTAGCGAAAATGACTTTATTCAACAAATCATAAAGATATTGGAACTTTATATTTTATTTTCGGAATTTGAGCAGGAATAGTTGGAACTTCTTTAAGATTATTAATTCGAGCTGAATTAGGAAATCCAGGATCTTTAATTGGAGATGATCAAATTTATAATACTATTGTCACAGCTCATGCTTTTATTATAATTTTTTTTATAGTAATACCTATTATAATTGGAGGGTTTGGAAATTGATTAATTCCATTAATATTAGGTGCCCCTGATATAGCTTTCCCCCGAATAAATAATATAAGATTTTGGTTATTGCCCCCCTCATTAACCCTCTTAATTTCAAGAAGTATCGTAGAAAATGGAGCAGGAACAGGTTGAACTGTATATCCCCCCCTGTCTTCTAATATTGCTCACGGAGGAAGTTCTGTTGACCTCGCTATTTTTTCCCTACATTTAGCTGGAATTTCTTCCATTTTAGGAGCAATTAATTTTATTACTACAATTATTAATATACGATTAAATAATCTTTCATTTGATCAAATACCTCTTTTTGTATGAGCAGTTGGAATTACAGCATTCCTACTTTTATTATCCTTACCTGTATTAGCTGGAGCTATTACAATACTTTTAACAGATCGAAATTTAAATACTTCTTTTTTTGATCCTGCAGGAGGAGGAGATCCAATTCTTTATCAACATTTATTTTGATTTTTTGGGCACCCAGAAGTTTACATTTTAATTTTACCAGGATTTGGAATAATCTCCCATATTATTTCACAAGAGAGAGGGAAAAAAGAAACTTTTGGTTGTTTAGGAATAATTTATGCAATAATAGCTATTGGATTACTAGGATTCATTGTATGAGCTCATCACATATTTACTGTTGGAATAGATATTGATACACGAGCTTATTTTACCTCAGCAACAATAATTATTGCTGTACCAACAGGAATTAAAATTTTTAGTTGATTAGCTACTCTTCATGGAACTCAAATTAACTATAGTCCTTCTATATTATGAAGATTAGGATTTGTATTTTTATTCACTGTTGGAGGATTAACAGGAGTTATTTTAGCTAATTCTTCTATTGATATTACATTACATGATACCTATTATGTAGTAGCTCATTTTCATTATGTTCTATCTATGGGGGCAGTTTTTGCTATTCTAGGAGGATTTGTCCACTGATATTCCCTTTTTACAGGATTATCTTTAAACCCTTTTCTACTTAAAATTCAATTTTTCATCATATTTATTGGAGTCAATTTAACTTTTTTCCCCCAACATTTCTTAGGTTTAGCTGGAATACCCCGTCGATACTCTGATTACCCTGATTCATATATCTCATGAAATATTATCTCTTCTTTAGGATCTTATATTTCCTTATTAGCAGTAATAATAATTTTAATTATTATTTGAGAATCAATAATTTACCAACGAATTTCATTATTCCCTTTAAATATAACATCATCAATTGAATGATATCAAAATTTACCTCCAGCAGAACATTCATATAATGAACTTCCTATTTTAAGAAATTTATTCTAATATGGCAGATTATATGTAATGGATTTAAACCCCATTTATAAAGGTTAATCCTTTTTTTAGAATAAAATTTAGTTAATTTTATTTTAATAATATAATGGCAACATGATCTAATTTAAACCTACAAAATGGAGCTTCTCCCTTAATAGAACAAATTATTTTTTTCCACGACCATACATTAATTATTTTATTAATAATTACTATTTTAGTAGGATATTTAATAATAAATTTATTTTTTAATAAATATATTAACCGATTTCTACTTGAAGGCCAAGTAATTGAACTAATTTGAACTATTTTACCAGCTATTACTTTAATTTTTATTGCTTTACCATCATTACGATTACTTTATTTATTAGATGAACTTAATAATCCTTTAATTACCCTAAAATCTATCGGACATCAATGATATTGAAGATATGAATATTCTGATTTTCATAATATTGAATTTGACTCATATATAATTTCATCCAATAATACTTTACCTAATAATTTCCGATTATTAGATGTTGATAATCGAATTATTCTTCCAATAAACAATCAAATTCGTATTATAGTTACAGCAACTGATGTAATTCATTCCTGAACTATCCCATCTCTTGGAATTAAAATTGATGCTAATCCTGGCCGATTAAATCAAACTAATTTTTTTATTAATCGACCAGGAATTTTTTTTGGTCAATGTTCAGAAATTTGTGGAGCAAATCACAGTTTTATACCTATTGTAGTTGAAAGAATTTCAATTAAAAACTTTATTAATTGAATTAATAATTATTCTTCATTAGATGACTGAAAGTAAGTACTGGTCTCTTAAACCATTTTATAGTAAATTAACAACTACTTCTAATGAAAATATATTTATATATATATATATATATATATATAAATACATATTAAAGAATTAGTTAAATTATATAACATAAATATGTCAAATTTAAATTATTATTATTATAATATTCTTTTATACCACAAATAATACCTATTAACTGATTATTTTTTTTTTTATTTTTTATTATTATTTTTTTAATTTTTAATATTATAAATTATTATATTATAAATTTTAATTTAAATAATAACCAATCAATCTCTACAATTTTTAAAAAAAAAATTCAAAATTTAAATTGAAAATGATAAGCAATTTATTTTCAATTTTTGATCCCTCTACAAACTTATTAAATATTCCTATTAATTGAATTAGAACTTTTCTAGGTTTATTATTTATCCCCCATTATTTCTGATTAACTCCTAACCGTCATTTTTTCTTTTGAAATTTTATTTTAAATAAACTCCATAATGAATTTAAAACACTATTAAAAAATAATTATTTTAATGGCTCAACTTTAATTTTTATTTCATTATTTTCATTTATCCTATTTAATAATTTTTTAGGATTATTCCCCTACATTTTTACTAGAACAAGACATTTAACATTAACTTTATCTATTTCTCTTCCCCTATGATTAAGATTTATATTATATGGATGAATCAATAATTATCAACATATATTTATTCATATAATCCCACAAGGAACACCTACTATTCTTATACCTTTTATAGTTTTAATTGAAACTATTAGTAATATTATTCGACCAGGAACTTTAGCTGTTCGACTAACAGCTAATATAATTGCAGGACATTTATTAATAACCTTATTAAGAAGAACAAGAACTAATTTACCCTCCTATTTAATTTTAATATTAATTACTATTCAAATTTTATTATTAATTCTTGAATCAGCAGTTGCAGTAATTCAATCTTATGTTATTGCTATTTTAAGAACATTATATTCTAGAGAAGTAAATTAAATTTTATAATGAAAATAAATTTTAATCACCCCTATCACTTAGTAGATTATAGCCCATGACCTTTAACTGGAGCTATTGGAGTATTAACTTTAGTAATAGGAATAGTAAAATGATTCCATGAATTTAACATCAATTTATTAATCTTAGGATATATTATTACTCTTATAACTATATATCAATGATGACGAGATATTAGACGAGAAGGTACTTATCAAGGAAAACATACCATTTTAGTTACAAAAGGCTTACAATGAGGAATAGTATTATTTATCGTATCTGAAATTTTTTTTTTTATTTCTTTTTTTTGGGCATTTTTTCATAGAAGTTTATCCCCTAATATTGAAATTGGAAGTATTTGACCCCCTTTAAGAATTATTCCCTTTAACCCTTTCCAAATTCCTCTTCTTAATACTATTATTTTACTAAGATCAGGAGTCACAGTAACTTGAGCTCATCATGCTATAATAGAAAATAATCACTCAGAAATAAATAAAAGACTTTTTATCACTATTAGTTTAGGAGTATACTTTACTATTTTACAAGCTTATGAATATTTAGAAGCTTCTTTTTCTATTGCTGATAGAATTTATGGATCAACATTCTTTATAGCAACCGGATTCCATGGGCTACATGTTATTATTGGAACTTTTTTTTTACTAATTTGTCTTTTACGACATATAAATAACCACTTTTCAAAAAATCACCATTTTGGATTCGAAGCAGCAGCTTGATATTGACATTTTGTAGATGTAGTATGATTATTTCTTTATATTTCTATTTACTGATGAGGTAACTAACTATTTATATAATATATTTAGTATATTTGACTTCCAATCAAAATGTTTAAATGTTAATTTAATATAAATAATTATTTTACTAACTTATATTTTAATTTTAATTACAATTATTTGTAATTTTATAATATTTTTATCAATTATTTTATCAAAAAAATCATTTAATGATCGAGAAAAATCTTCTCCATTTGAATGTGGATTTGACCCAAAATCAACAGCTCGAATTCCTTTTTCCCTACATTTTTTTTTAATTACAGTTATTTTTTTAATTTTCGATGTAGAAATTGCATTAATTTTTCCAATTATTTTAACATTTAAAATAGTTAATTTTATTATTTGAACAAAAATTAGAATATTTTTCTTATTTATTTTATTATTTGGAATTTATCATGAATGAAATCAAAATATATTAAATTGAACTAATTAAATTAGGATTATAGTTTAAATATAAAACTTTTGATTTGCATTCAAATAATATTGAATTTTCAATTCATCTTATATATTTATATATATATATATATAAATAAATAAGAAGCAATATTTGCATTTAATTTCGACTTAAAAGAAAGAGTAAATTATCCTACTCCTTATTTATCACTTTCATTCATTAATTGAAACCAAATAGAGGTATATCACTGTTAATGATAACATTGAATTTCATATTCCAATTAAACAGAAATATAAAGATTAAAATAAAGCTGCTAACTTTAATTTTAGTGGTTAAATTCCATTAATATTTCTATATTTATATAGTTTATTAAAAACTTTACATTTTCATTGTAAAAATAAAATTTCAATATTTTTATAAATATTTATTTAAAAATTAAAATAATTTCCTTAATATCTTCAATATTATGCTCTATTTATAAGCTATTTAAATAAACTAATAATAAAAATAAAAAAATTATAATTCATAAAATAAATCTAAATAAATAAACTTTAAAATTATTTATTTGATAAATATTATAAAATACAGAATAATTTTTTAAAATATTAACTATACCTCAACCTCTATATAATTCTCTTCAACCTAAATCAATATTTTTATATAATTTTTGACTAAAATTTAAAAAATAATATACCATCCCATAAGTTGATAAAGAAGGTATAAATCATATAAAACATAAAAAAAATCTCAAATTGTAAGTTAACAAAAATTTATTTAAACTAATAATTTTTATATTTCTAATAAAATATCCTATTAATAATCCTATTAAACTAACATAAATTACTATAAATTTTAAATTAAAAGGTAAATAAATCATATAAGGGTAAGTAAAAATTACTCATCTCAAAAAACTCCCTCTAATAATTCTCATAAATAATAGCACAAATATACTTTTTAATATAACATAATCTTCATCATATATATTATAAATAGTCAATAAATTAAAATCATTAATTATAGTATATATTAATAATCGAAAACTATAAAATATAGTCAATCCAGTAGAAACATAATATATAATAAAAACTAAAATATTTAAATTTCTAAAACTTACTATCTCCAAAATTAAATCCTTAGAATAAAACCCAGCTAAAAAAGGAATTCCACATAAAGCTATATTAGAAATATGTAAACATAAAGAAGTTAAAGGAACATAAAATCTAATCCCCCCTATATAACGAATATCTTGAATATCATTTATTATATGAATAATTACCCCCGCACACATAAATAATAAAGCTTTAAATATCGCATGAGTTAACAAATGAAAAAAAGCCAAATCCGGAAATCCTATTCTTAAAATTCTTATTATTAATCCTAATTGACTTAATGTTGATAAAGCAATAATTTTTTTTAAATCAAATTCATAATTAGCAGAAATCCCAGATATAAATATAGTTAAAATAGATAGTAAAAGTAAAATTTTTATAATAAATATATCAATTAATAAAAAATTAAAACGAATTAAAAGATAAACTCCAGCTGTAACTAATGTAGATGAATGAACTAAAGCTGAAACAGGAGTTGGGGCAGCTATAGCTGCTGGTAATCAGGAACTAAAAGGAATTTGAGCTCTTTTAGTTATTGCAGCTACAATAATCAACCCCCCAACTATTATTATTATATAATCATTTTTTATAAAATTTAAATAAAAAATATAATTTCAACTTCCATAATTTATTATTCAAGAAATAGCTATTAAAATTATAACATCCCCAATTCGATTAGACAAAGCAGTTAATATCCCAGCATTATAAGATTTTAAATTTTGATAATAAATTACTAAACAATAAGAAACTAAACCCAGACCATCTCACCCTAATAAAATTCTAATTATATTAGGGCTAATAATTAATAAAATCATAGAAAAAACAAATAAAATTACTAAATTAATAAATCGAGTAAAATTTAATTCAGAACTCATATATCTTTTTCTATAATAAATAACTACTGATGAAATTAAAGAAACAAATATTATAAATAATAACGATATTCAATCTAATAAAATAGATATAACAATATTAATTGAATTAATTGAAATAAGCTCCCACTCTAAAAAAATTACTAAATTATTTATAATGAAATAAATTATAAAAATAAAATTTAATATTCTAAAAATAAATAAAAAAAAAAAAAAATTAAAATAAATAAAATTAAATTTAATATTAATAATTTAAAATGAAAAATTCATATTTTTGATACCACAAATCAATATTTTTATTAAATTATTTAAATTAAAATCAAATCATAAAATAATCTACTTTTACAATTAAAAAATTTAAAGGCAATCAATGAAGTAATAATAATAAATATTCTCGAGACACCCCCGAATAAAATCTATATAAACCTATATAAAATTTTCCATGTTGACTATAAGAATATAAATACAAACTATAGCCAGCTCTAAAAAAAGAAATCATTATTAAAACTAATATTATTATTCAAGACCATCTTAATAAACTATTTAATAAACTAATTTCTCCCATTAAATTTAAAGAAGGAGGAGCCGCTATATTAGAGGATATTAATAAAAATCACCATAATCTTATAGAAGGTATAAAATTTATTATACCCTTATTAATAAAAAAACTTCGACTATGAACCCGCTCATAATTAATATTTGCTAAACAAAATATACCAGATGAACATAAACCATGCCCAATTATTAATAAATAAGAACCTATAAACCCTCAATAATTTATAACTATAATCCCCCCAATAACTATTCTTATATGAGCAACTGAAGAATAAGCAATCAAAGATTTAATATCTACTTGACAAAAACATTTTAAACTAATATAAAACCCCCCAACTAAACTTATAACAACTCAAAAATAATTTAATTTTAAATTAATTCTTTGTAAAAAAATTATTACTCGTAATAATCCATACCCCCCTAACTTTAATATAATCCCAGCTAAAATTATAGATCCAGAAACTGGAGCCTCAACATGAGCTTTAGGTAATCATAAATGAACAAAATACATTGGTATTTTAACTAAAAAAGCACTAATTATTACAAGATATAAAATAATAAAATCTAAATTTAAAAATTTTAAAAAATAAATCATAATACAATTATATTTATTAAAAATAAAAAAAATACCCATTAATAATGGTAAAGAAGCAAATAAAGTATAAAATAATAAATATATCCCAGCCTGTAAACGTTCAGGTTGATACCCTCAACCAATAATTAACAATAAAGTAGGAATTAATCTCCCCTCAAAAAATAAATAAAATAAAAATAAATTCATTACTCTAAAAGTTAAATATAATATAATCAATAAAAAAATAATATTAAATAAAAAAAAATTAATGTAAAATTTTAATTTTAATAAATTTTCACTAGCTAAAATTATTAAACTACAAATTCAAATTCTTAACAAAATTAAACCAAAAGAAATAATATCACAAGAAAATATATATCTAATATTTCTAAATCTATAAAATCTTATTATTAAATTTATAAACAAAAATATTATCATAAATAATAATAATTGAACCAATCAAAACATATTATTTATAAAACATAAAGGAATTATAAAAAATATTATAAATAAAAATTTTATCATTAAAACAACTTTTATAATAAACTAAAACTTTGAAAATAATCATTCCCATGAGTTCGAATTATAGAAACTAAAATTGATAATCCTAAAGAACCTTCACAAACCGAAAACACCAAAAAAACCATTAATATATATATATCATAATCAATATATCTCAATAATAATAACATAAAAAAAAAAATACCTAAAACTATAAATTCTAAACTTAATAATACAATTAATAAATGTTTATTTTTAGAAACAAAAATTAAATTACCAATAACAAATATAATAATAAATAATAATAACATATTAAAAATTAACATTAATGTTTTTATAGTTTAAATAAAACATTGGTCTTGTAAATCAAAATTAAGAAATTTCTTTAAAAACTTCAAAGAAAAAGAAAATTCTTTATCTATAATCTCCAAAATTATTATTTTTTAAACTATTCTTTGACTTTGATATCATAAAATTATTCCTATCTTTAATTATAATTATAATATCTTTTATTATATTTTTTTTAAACCACCCTTTAACAATAGGATTATTAATCTTAACCCAAACATTTATTATTTGTATACTTTCAGGAATAATTATTAGAACCTACTGATTTTCTTATATTTTATTTTTAACCTTTTTAGGAGGATTATTAGTATTATTTATTTATGTATCAAGAATTGCATCAAATGAATTATTTTTAATACCCACAAATTTAAAAATATTTATTATTATTATAATTATAATAATTATAATTATTTTTAACTTTTACAAATTTAATCTTAATTGAATAAATTTAAATCTTAATAATTCAGAAGAAAATAATTTACTAAATTTAATAATATTTTTTAATAATGAAAATAAAATTAATATTAATAAACTTTATAATAATCAAATATCAATATTAATATTAATATTAATAATTTATCTATTCATTACATTAGTGGCTGTAGTAAAAATTACAAATATTTTTTATGGGCCTCTTCGATCTTCATTTTAACAAATGCTAAATAAATATAAATCAATACGAAAAACTCATCCAATTATAAAAATTATTAATGGATCTTTAATTGATTTACCAACCCCCTCTAATATTTCAATATGATGAAATTTTGGATCTTTACTAGCTTTATGTTTAATTACTCAAATTATTACAGGATTATTTTTAACAATATACTATACAGCTAATATTGAAATAGCATTTTATAGAGTCAATTATATTTGCCGAAATGTAAATTATGGTTGATTAATTCGAACTTTACATGCCAATGGAGCTTCTTTTTTTTTTATTTGTATTTACTTACATATTGGCCGAGGAATTTATTATGAATCTTTTAACTTAAAATTTACCTGATTTGCAGGAATTATCATCTTATTTTTATTAATAGCAACTGCTTTTATAGGATATGTCCTACCTTGGGGACAAATATCTTTTTGAGGAGCTACAGTCATCACAAATTTATTATCAGCAATTCCATATCTAGGAACAATAATAGTTAATTGAATTTGAGGGGGCTTTGCCGTAGATAATGCAACCTTAACTCGTTTCTATACTTTCCATTTTTTATTGCCTTTTATTTTAACTATTATAACTATAATTCACTTATTATTTCTCCATCAAACAGGATCAAATAATCCTTTGGGATTAAACAGAAATTTAGACAAAATTCCCTTTCATCCATTCTTCTCATTTAAAGATTTAATTGGATTTATTATTTTAATAATAATAATAATTATATTAACCTTAATTAATCCCTACTTATTAGGAGACCCAGATAATTTTATCCCTGCTAATCCTTTAGTAACTCCTGTTCACATTCAACCAGAATGATATTTTTTATTTGCTTATGCTATTTTACGATCAATTCCTAATAAATTAGGAGGAGTAATTGCATTAATCATATCTATTATAATTTTAATTATTTTACCTTTTACTTTTAAAAAAAAAATTCAAGGAATCCAATTTTATCCTATTAATCAAATTATATTTTGATCATTTACAATAATAATCATTTTATTAACTTGAATTGGAGCACGACCAGTTGAAACCCCTTACATTTTTACAGGACAATTACTAACTTTTTTTTATTTTTCTTATTTTTTATTAACTCCCTTAATCAGAATTTACTGAGATAAAATTATTTTTAATAAATAATCAAATTCATATTTTAAAACTTACTATATAATTAATGAGCTTGATATAAGCATTTGTTTTGAAAACTTAAGAAAGAAATTATATTTCTATTAATTTATACTAAAAAAAATCAAACTTTATATTAAAAAAATTTTTAATCCTAAAAATAATATTAAAAAATTTAAAGAAATAGGTAAATAATTTTTTCAAGCTAAATATATTAACTTATCATATCGATAACGAGGCAAAGTACCCCGCACTCAAATAAATAAAAAAGAAATCATTGTTACTTTAAAATAAAAAAAAAAATTTAAATTATAACCCCCTAAATAAATAATCACACTTAATAAACTTATAAATAAAATTCTAGAATATTCAGCTAAAAAAATCAATGCAAACCCACCTCTTCTATATTCAATATTAAACCCAGAAACTAATTCGCTTTCCCCCTCAGCAAAATCAAATGGAGTTCGATTAGTTTCAGCTAATACAGAAGACAACCAACATAAAAATAAAGGAAATATAATTAAAATTAATCATACTAACTTTTGATAAAAAAAAAAACTTATTAAATTAAAATCCATAATTATTAAAATACTAGATATAAAAATTAAAGCTAATCTCACTTCATAAGAAATTGTTTGTGCTACAGCACGTAATCCCCCCAATAAAGCATAATTAGAATTTGAAGATCAACCAGCAATTATAATACTATAAACCCCTAATCTTGTACAACAAAAAAAAAATAAAATTCCTAAATTAAATCTCACTATATTAAAAAAATAAGGTATCAATACTCAAATAAATAAAGATAAAATAAAACTAACTACAGGAGAAAAATAATATACTATATAATTAGAAAATCTAGGATAAGTTTGTTCTTTAGTAAATAATTTAATAGCATCAGAAAAAGGCTGCAAAATACCTAATATTCCTACTTTATTAGGACCTTTACGAATTTGAATATACCCTAAAACTTTACGTTCCAATAAAGTTAAAAAAGCAACCCCAATTAACACCCCAATAATTAAAATTAAAATTCCAATAAAAACTATCAATATATCATTTATAAAAATGTACTACCTGTATATAAATTTATACATTTATGATTTCTAAAACCATCACATTTTTTCTGCCAAAATAGTACTATAAAATACATAAATATTATATATATATATATATATTACGATATTACATTTTAATTATAAATATTTTTATAAAATTTAATAAAATTCAAATATTATAATTTAATTAAAATATTCAATCCTTTCGTACTAAAATATTTATTTTTTCAAAAGATAGAAACCAACCTGGCTCACACCGGTTTGAACTCAGATCATGTAAGATTTTAATGATCGAACAGATCAAAAATTTTATACTTCTGCATATAAATTTTATCTTAATCCAACATCGAGGTCGCAAACTTTTTTTCTTATATGAACTAAAAAAAAAAATTACGCTGTTATCCCTAAGGTAATTTAATCTTATAATCAATAAAATTGGATCATAAATTCACTTATTAATGAAAATTATAAAAAAAAGTTTAATAAATTTTTTCATCACCCCAATAAAATAATTTAATATAAATTTTTATTAAAATATTTATAAATAACATTAATTTATAAAAATTATAAAACTCTATAGGGTCTTCTCGTCTTTTTAATTTATTTTAACTTTTTAATTAAAAAATTAAGTTCAATATTATACTTAAGAGACAGTTTATATTTCATCCAATCTTTCATACAAGTCACCAATTAAGAGACTAATGATTATGCTACCTTTGTACAGTCAAAATACTGCAGCCCTTTAATAAATATCAGTGGGCAGATTAGACTTTAAATTATCACCAAAAAGACATGTTTTTGATAAACAAGTGAATATAAAAATTTGCCGAATTCCTTTTAAATATCTTAAATTAAAAATTAAATAATTAATTAATTTTTTTAAATTTATATACTAATTTTATCATAATATCAAAATTTTAATTATTATAAAATTATTTTTTATAAAAAATTAAATATATTAAATTAAATTTTAATTTTTATAAAATTATTTATAAAAAAATATAATTAATTAACAATATAAATTATAAAAATTTCATAAATATAAATATTATATTATAAAAATTTAATTTAAAGCTTATCCCTTAAAATATTAAATTTAAATAAAAATAAATTAATTAATTAATTTATTTTTATTTAAATTAAAAATTAAATTTTATTCTAAAAAAACTAGATATCTTTAAAAACGATTAACTTTTCATTTCAAATTAATTATTTAAAATATTTATACTACAATAACTTTATTAATTAATTATCTCTTTTAAATTCGAGAAATTTAATTTTTCAATAAAAAATTTTTAATAAACTCTGATACCCAAGATACAATAACTAAAATTTACTTTCTAATAAATTAAATTTCAAAATATTTCAAAATTCTTTCACAATACTTACTTTACTATAAAATTTTAAATTTTTTCTATTAAAATACTTTAACCCCCATTAAATTATTTTAATATTAAAATTTTTTTTATTATTTTACCCCTTATTAATTTTCCCCCTCAAATTAATTAAATTAATAATATCTTTTCAATGTAAATGAAATACTTAAATAAGCTTTAATTTGATCTTTCTAGGAACACTTTCCAGTACCCCTACTTTGTTACGACTTATTTCAATTTTTTAATGAAAGTGACGGGCAATATGTACATATTTTAATTTTTAATCATTTTTTCAATTTTTAAAAAATTACAGTTAAATCCACTTTCATTTAATTATTTCAAACTAAAATTCATATAAATAAATTTATTGTAATCCATTATATTCTTAATTATAAACTACATCTTGATCTGATTTAATTTAATATTTAAATTTTTAAATATTATTTTTATTTAAAAATATTTTTTTAACAACGATATATAAATTTTTAAATTAAGTAAATTTACTCGTGGACTATCAATTAATAAACAGATTCCTCTAAATGAACTAAAATACCGCCAAATTATTTAAGTTTCAATAAATAATTATCTACTATTTTAGTATATATATTTAAATTTTTAATAATAGGGTATCTAATCCTAGTTTTTCATAAAATTTATTAAAAAATCATAAAATTTTTATAAATTTTTATTAAATTAAAATTTCACTTAATAATTTAAATTTTTAATTAAATTAATTTATAAATTAATAACTAAAAAAATTTAATTTATTTTTTGTTTAACCGCAACTGCTGGCACAAAATTAGTTAATAATTTTTATAATGCTAAATCTTAATTTCTTAAATTTTTAATACTAATTACTATAATAAAAATTTAAATTATTATTAAAATAATTAAAAACTAACACTAAAATTTACATGTAAAACAAATTTATTATAAATTTTTTAAACCATAAAAAATTTATTTATATGCATTATTTTTTGCATAGATTTTTTTTTTTATTTTTTTATATTAAAATATTTAATATAAATTATTTAATTTTAAATATTCTCTTATTTTTTTTCTAGTAATATGCCGTTTAAAACCTATATTGCTATATAAATTTTTATAATTTAATAAATTATAAAATATATAATATTAATTTATTTAATTTTAAGTTAATTATATTTTTATTATATTAATATATATAAATAATTTATTTAAATATTTAATATACATACATGTATATTTATCATAAATATATAAATAAATCTATATAATTTAAATATTTATTTTAATAATAATTTAAACAAATATTATAAATATTCATAAATAAAGAAAATTCTAACTTTAATTTTTACTTAACCATACTTAATAATTTTACATATAAAAAAAAAAAGATCTTTT